AGAAATCCTTGATTCATAATAAAATCCAAAATTGACTTCGTAAACTCGATAATAGAATTGGTTACTATTCCTGACTCTAAAAAAAATATATATAAATTACTGGGGATATTATGTGATTAATCGGTATCCTAAATAGAAAATGAAAGTAGACAAGTCGAGAAATAGATCAGAGATGGTTGAATCAAAATAATTTCTTTTAAAGTTATATTTCAGTCAGAGGACAATATGAATGTTCTATCATATTCAATCAACACACTAAAGGGGTTATACGATATATGCGGTGTGGAAGTAGGCCAACATTTCTATTGGCAAATAGGGGGGTTCCAAATTCATGGCCAGGTACTTATTACCTCTTGGGTTGTAATTGCTATCTTATTAGGTTCAGCTGCTATAGCTGTTCGGAATCCACAAACCATTCCGACTGGCGGTCAGAATTTCTTTGAATATGTCCTTGAATTCATTCGAGACGTGAGCAAAACTCAAATTGGAGAAGAATATCGCCCTTGGGTTCCCTTTATTGGGACTATGTTTCTATTTATTTTTGTTTCTAATTGGTCAGGGGCTCTTTTACCTTGGAAAATCATACAGTTACCTCACGGGGAGTTAGCCGCGCCCACGAATGATATAAATACTACTGTTGCTTTAGCTTTACTAACGTCAGTAGCCTATTTCTATGCGGGTCTTACAAAAAAAGGATTAGGTTATTTTGGTAAATACATTCAACCAACTCCAATTCTTTTACCCATTAACATCTTAGAAGATTTCACAAAACCTCTATCACTAAGTTTTCGACTTTTCGGAAATATATTAGCGGATGAATTAGTAGTTGTTGTTCTTGTTTCTTTAGTACCCTTAGTGGTTCCTATACCTGTCATGTTCCTCGGATTATTTACAAGTGGTATTCAGGCTCTTATTTTTGCAACTTTAGCCGCAGCTTATATAGGCGAATCCATGGAGGGTCATCATTGATTAGTCTTAGGAAGAGCCCTTTTTTATAGCTTAGATCAAGACAATATCTGTGTGGCTCAAGATACTCTATTCTATCAGGAGAATTTATTTAATTTATATTCTCTAAATAGACAAATATAGTCTACGGTAATAGAAAAAAGGATCTTCGAGAAGTTTCAAATAAAAGGGAGTTGGTTATTAGAGAGGGGTCGCGCCAGGTATGTGGAATCCAATGGCTATAAGTTAACTCTTGTAGATTAGATGTTTCGAAGAATGATTCGAAAATCCGATTGAATTTAATATAGAATGGGCGGTTTACGTTATGTAGGAAAGATATGTATATTTGATATTAGATATTGACAAGTTATATATGAATTAATATTTAATTTGCTCTATTTGCCTAAATTAAGATAGGTATGGTATGCCAATCGAAGCCCTCCCGTTTCGTTTATGACTGTGCATTGAATGAATAAACAGAGAAAATAAAGAAAAAGATCGAAGAATGATTAGAAAAGGAAATGAAAAAACTCAAGTCGTATTGATTCAGAAAGACTCTACAAATAGGAACTAAAAAAGATGAAGTCTTTCTAATGATCTAATGATTCAATAATATTCTTATTTCTATTTCAATTCGGAGTTTTTAGTTATTTTGACTAGATGAATATTAGCAATGGAATAATTAAGTCATAATTCATTGGTTGATTGTATCATTAACCATTTCTTTTTTTTTTTTTGTGTGAGGAACTTATCATGAATCCACTGATTTCTGCCGCTTCCGTTATTGCTGCTGGATTTGCTGTAGGACTTGCTTCTATTGGACCTGGAGTTGGTCAAGGTACTGCTGCGGGCCAAGCTGTAGAGGGTATTGCGAGACAACCCGAGGCAGAGGGAAAAATACGAGGTACTTTATTGCTTAGTTTGGCTTTTATGGAAGCTTTAACAATTTATGGCTTGGTTGTAGCATTAGCGCTTTTATTTGCGAATCCTTTTGTTTAATCCGAGAAAAGAAAAATAAATATGGGAAATACGTATTTCTTTTCTGGTATTGAACTTGCAGGTTGCTTTTTCACGTTATATCAAAATATCGTTCCTACACAATTACTTATTCGTTGAGAAAATAATCTACGGGAAGGACTGATTTGAGGATGAGGAATTAGTGTTACCCACTCGCTTTCTTCCTTCCTTCCCCTCTTTAGTCCAAAGGGGAAGTCTTGCAACAAAAGAGGTATTTCCCAATTTACATGAAACCTAGTACCTAATTCTATTCCAATAAGTATTATTCTTATTGCTTATTGGGAATCTCAATTGAAAAAAGACAATTCATTTCGAAATTGAATAGATTTTTGAACCGATTTTCTATTTAGAAGTAGCAAAGAAGTGAAGTACTACAACGATTTTTTTAGTTTATCTATAAGAGGAGCTCATATGAAAAATGTAACCGATTCTTTCGTTTTCTTGGGTCACTGGCCATCCGCCGGGAGTTTCGGGTTTAATACCGATATTTTAGCAACAAATCTAATAAATCTCAGTGTAGTGATTGGTGTATTGATCT